TCGAAAACTTCTGGATAGGTATCCTACATCTGAACTGAATCCTTTCTGGTTAAAGAATCTCTTTCTAGTTGTTCTGGAACAATTAGGAGATTCTCTGGAAGAAATACGGGGTTCTGCTTCTGGTGGCAACATGCTATTGGGTGGTGGTCCCGCTTATGGGGTCAAATCAATACGTTCTAAGAAGAAATATTGGAAGATCAATCTCATCGATCTTGTAAGTATCATACCAAATCCCATCAATCGAATCATTTTTTCGAGAAATACGAGACATCTAAGTCGTACAAGTAAAGAGATCTATTCATTGATAAGAAAAAGAAAAAACGTGAACGGTGATTGGATTGATGATAAAATAGAATTCTGGGTCGCGAACAGTGATTTGATTGATGATGAAGAAAGAGAATTCTTGGTTCAGTTCTCCACCTTAACGACAGAAAAAAGGATTGATCAAATTCTATTGAGTCTGACTCATAGTGATCATTTATCAAAGAATGACTCTGGTTATCAAATGATTGAACAACCGGGATCAATTTCCTTACGATACTTAGTTGACATTCATCAAAAGGATCTAATGAATTATGAGTTCAATAGATCCTGTTTAGCAGAAAGACGGATATTCCTTGCTCATTATCATACAATCACTTATTCACAAACCTTGTGTGGGGCTAATATTTTTCATTCCCCATCTCCTCATGGAAAACCCTTTTCGCTCCGCTTAGCCCTATCCCCTTCTAGAGGTATTTTAGTGATAGGTTCTATAGGAACTGGACGATCCTGTTTGGTCAAATATCTAGCGACAAACTCCTATGTTCCTTTCATTACGGTATTTCCGAACAAGTTCCTGGATGACAAGCCTAAAGGTTATCCTATTGATGATATCGATATTGATGATATCGATATTGATGATAGTGACGATATTGATGATAGTAATGATGACCTTGATATTGATACGGAGCTGCTAACTATGACGAATGTGCTAACTATGTATATGACGACGAAAATAGACCGATTTGATATCACCCTTCAATTCGAATTAGCAAAAGCAATGTCTCCTTGCATAATATGGATTCCAAACATTCATGATCTGCATGTGAATGAGTCGAATTACTTATCCCTCGATCTATTAGAGAACTATCTCTCCAGGGATTGTGAAAGATGTTCCACTGGAAAGATTCTTGTTATTGCTTCGACTCATATTCCCCAAAAAGTGGATCCCGCTCTAATAGCTCCAAAGAAATTCACTACATGCATTAAGATACGAAGGCTTCTTCTTCCACAACAACGAAAGCACTTTTTCATTCTTTCATATACTAGAGGATTTCACTTGGAAAAGAAGATGTTCCATACTAACGGATTCGGGTCCATAACCATGGGTTCCAATGCGCGAGATCTTGTAGCACTTATCAATGAGGCCCTATCAATTAGTATTACACAGAAGAAATCCATTATAGAAACTAATACAATTAGATCAGCTCTTCATAGAAAAACTTGGGATTTTCGATCCCAGATAAGATCGGTTCAGGATCATGGGATCCTTTTCTATCAGATAGGAAGGGCTGTTACACAAAATGTACTTCTAAGTAATTGCCCCATAGATCCTATATCTATCTATATGAAGAAGAAATCATGTAAGGGAGGGGATTCTTATTTGTACAAATGGTACTTCGAACTTGGAACGAGCATGAAGAAATTAACGATACTTCTTTATCTTTTGAGTTGTTCTGCCGGATCGGTCGCTCAAGATCTTTGGTCTTCATCCAGACACGATGAAAAAAATTGGATCACTTCTTATGGATTCGTCGAGAACGATTCTGATCTAGTTCATGGCCTATTACTATTATTACTATTAGAAGTAGAAGGCGCTCTGGCTCTGGCGGGATCCTCACGGACAGAAAAATATTGCAGTCAGTTTGATAATAATCGAGTGACATTACTTCTTCGGTCCGAACCAAGGAATCAGTTAGATATGATGCAAAATGGATCTTGTTCTATCGTTGATCAGAGATTTCTATATGAAAAATACGAATCGGAGTTTGAAGAAGGGGAAGGGGCCCTCGATCCGCAACAGATAGAGGAGGATTTATTCAATCACATAGTTTGGGCTCCTAGAATATGGCGATTTGATTGTATCGAAAGGCCCACTGAATTGGGATTTCCCTATTGGACTGGGTCATTTCGGGGCAAATGGATCATTTATCATAAAGAGGGTGAGCTTCAAGAGAATGATTCGGAGTTCTTGCAGAGTGGAACCATGCAGTACCAGACACGAGATAGATCTTCCAAAGAACAAGGCTTTTTTCGAACAAGCCAATTCATTTGGGACCCTGCGGATCCATCCTTTTCCCTATTCAAAGATCAGCCCTCTGTCTCTGTGTTTTCACGTCGAGAATTCTTTGCAGATGAAGAGATGTCAAAGGGGCTCCTTGCTTCCCAAACAAATCCTCCTACATCTATATATAAACGCTGGTTCATCAAGAATACGCAAGAAAAGCACTTCGAATTG